TATATTATTTTATATTATATACAAATAATATTGAGATTGGGTTATAAATATTTTAAATTAATTTTGCTTGTTTATATATACACACATATTATATATATATATATATATTAAATATTTAATATATTATAAAAATTAATAATATATTAAATATTTATATAATTAATATATAAATATTAATATAATAAATTATTAAAATATTAATATTATATTTATAATTATTTTTATTTACACTTATTATTAATCGTTTATTATTAAGTTATATTTATAACTATATTATGAAAAAGAAAAAAAGAAATTATTAAAATATTTATAGTAAATGTAAATTTTTAATATAAAAAAAAAAAAAAAAAATCTATATGAACTTTTTTATCAATAGATAAAAATTTATGATTTAAAAAATTTATTTTAAGTTTAATTTATATGTAAATTTTTGTATGAATTTTATTGTATTTTAATAATATGATAATTAAATTAATAGTAATTAAAATTAAAAATTTAAGAAATTAAGATTTAGGAATATGATTAATAAATAACAAATTTTGTGCCAGCAGTTGCGGTTATACAAAAATTTAAATAAATTTTATTAATAAAAAATAATATAATTTAAATTAAATTAAATTTAAAATTATTAAGTGAAATTTTAATTTTAAAAAAAGTTATATCAATTAAAATTTATGAATTTTAAAAATTTTATAGTTAGACTAGGATTAGATACCCTATTATAAAAAATTAATTTAAAATATTAAAATAGTAAATAATTATTTATTGAAACTTAAATAATTTGGCGGTATTTTAGTTCATTTAGAGGAATCTGTTTATTAATTGATAATCCACGAATAATTATATTTAATTTAAAATTTTATATATCGTTGTTAAAAAAATATTTTTTTAAAAAAATAATATTTTAAAATTTTAAAATGAAATTAATTCAGATCAAGATGTAGATTATAATTAAATTTAAAATGGATTACAATATAATTATATAAATGGAAAATAATTTAAAATATTTATTTGAAAGTGGATTTAAATGTAATTTTAAATAATTTTTTAAAATGATTAAAAATTGGAGTATGTACATATTGCCCGTCACTTTCATTAAAAAATTGAAATAAGTCGTAACAAAGTAGGGGTACTGGAAAGTGTTTCTAGAAACAAATTAGAGCTTGTTAAAGTATTTCATTTACATTGAAAAGAAATTAAATTTAATTAATTTGAATAGGGGGAAAATTAATAAGTAAATTAGTATGAAAAAAATTTTTTATATAAGTATTTAATGGGGGTTAAAGTATTTTATAGAAAAAAATTAAAAAATTTATAGTTAAATAGTATTGTAAAAGAAATTTGAAAAATTTTTAAATAAAATTTATTAAAAAGTTAATTTTGTTTGTTGTATCTTGAGTATCAGAGTTTATTAAAAAATAATTTTTTAATAAATTATTTCGAATTTAAAAGAGTTAATTAATTAAAGAAATTAATGTTATATAATTATTTTAAATAATTAATTAGAAATGAAAAGTTATTCGTTTTTAAATATATCTAATTTTTTTGGAAAAAAATTTAATTTTAAATTAATTTAATTTAATAATTAATTTATTAATTATTATTATATTTTAATTAAATATTTTAGGGGATAAGCTTTAAATTAAAATATTATAATATGAATTTTAATCAAAAGGAAATTTTTAAAATTTATATTTTTTATAAATTTTAGTTTATTATAAATAATTTTATTTAATTGAAATTTAATATTTATTTAATTTTTTACAAAAATATAATTTTTAATAATTGAAAATAAATAATAATGATAAAATTAGTATATAATTAATAAATTTTTAAAAAATTATTTGAATTAATAAAAAAGAATTCGGCAAAAATTTATATTCACTTGTTTATCAAAAACATGTCTTTTTGAAATTAATTTAAAGTCTAATCTGCCCACTGAAAATTTTAAAGGGCTGCAGTATATTGACTGTACAAAGGTAGCATAATAATTAGTCTTTTAATTGAAGACTTGTATGAATGATTTGATGAGATATATACTGTTTCTTTATTAATATTAAAATTTAATTTTTTAGTAAAAAAGCTAAAATTTTTTTAAAAGACGAGAAGACCCTATAGAGTTTAATTTTTTATATTTTATAAATTTTTTATAAAGTTTATAATTCTATAAAATATAAAAAATTTTGTTGGGGTGATAGAAAAATTTAATTAACTTTTTTTTTTAAAAAAAATATGACATTAATTTATGAATTTATGATCCATAATTTATGATTATAAGATTAAATTACCTTAGGGATAACAGCGTAATTTTTTTTTTTAGTTCAAATAAAAATTAAAGTTTGCGACCTCGATGTTGGATTAAGGTAAAATTTAAATGCAAAAGTTTAAAATTTTGATCTGTTCGATCATTAAAATCTTACATGATCTGAGTTCAAACCGGTGTAAGCCAGGTTGGTTTCTATCTTTATATAAATAAAATAATTTAGTACGAAAGGATCAATTATTTTAAATAATTTAATTATAAGAATAATAATAGTATTTTTTTGCTATTTTGGCAGAAAAATGTAATGGTTTTAGAAGTCATAAATATATAGTTAATTATATAAGTAGTAGATGTTATTTATAGAAAAATTAAATATTATTTTAGGTTTATTAATTATATTTATTGGTATTTTAATTGGGGTTGCTTTTTTAACATTATTTGAGCGAAAAATTTTAGGTTATATTCAAATTCGGAAGGGTCCAAATAAATTAGGGTATATAGGATTTTTACAACCTTTTTCTGATGGGATTAAATTATTTAGAAGGGAGCAAATTTATTTGAATTATTCGAATTATTTATATTATTATTATTCTCCAATTTTTGGTTTTTTTTTGTCTTTAATTATTTGAAGATTAATTCCTTATTATTTTAATTTAATTATATTTAATTTAGGGGTTTTATTTTTTTTTTGTTGTATAAGAATTGGGGTTTATATTTTATTAATGGCTGGTTGATCTTCTAATTCAAATTATTCTATATTAGGTGGATTACGGGGAGTAGCTCAAACAATTTCATATGAAGTTAGATTGGCTTTAATTTTTAGTTCTTCTTTAATTTTAATTATAGATTTTAATTTATTAAAATTAAGTTTATACCAGAATAATATTTGATTTTTATTTTTAATGATACCTTTAAGAATATGTATATTTTCTTCTATATTAGCAGAAACTAATCGAACTCCCTTTGATTTTTCTGAGGGGGAAAGAGAATTAGTTTCAGGGTTTAATGTTGAATATAGAAGAGGGGGATTTGCTATAATTTTTTTAGCAGAGTATTCAAGAATTTTATTTATAAGTATAATATTTATTTTGTTATATTTGGGGGGTTATAAGTTAGAATTAATATTTTATATTAAATTAGTATTTATTTCTTTTTTATTTATTTGGGTACGAGGTACATTACCTCGTTATCGGTATGATAAATTAATATATTTATGTTGAAAGGTCTATTTACCAATTTCTTTAAATATATTAATTTTATTTTTAGGTATAAAAATATTTTTTGTATAATTATAATTATTTTTAGTACAAATTAATAGAATTTTTATTCTTTTTTAAGTTTTCAAAACAAATGCTTATACAAGCTCATTAATTAATTATTAAAAATGAATTTATCTCAAATTTTATTTATAATAGGGTTAATAATAAAATAAGAGAAATAAATAATTGTTAGAGTTTGTCTTGTTATAATATAAGGTGCTTCTACAGGCTTAGCTCCAATTCATGTTAGAAGAATAATAGTTGTAATTATTGATCAAAAAATAATTTGATTAATAGGGTAAAATTGAATACCTTGAATTTTTTTGTTAAAAGTGAAAGGTAGAATAGTTAAGATTAAAATTGATATTAATAAAGCAATTACTCCCCCTAATTTATTTGGGATAGAACGAAGAATAGCATATGCAAAAAGAAAGTATCATTCTGGTTGAATATGAATTGGGGTTACTAATGGATTAGCTGGAATAAAATTATCTGGGTCTCCTAATATATAAGGGTTTGTAAGTGTTAATAAAATTAAGATAAATAAAATAATAATAAATCCAATTAAATCTTTGAATGTAAAATAAGGATGGAATGGTAATTTATCTAAATTTCTATTAATTCCTAAAGGATTATTAGAACCAGTTTGGTGGAGGAATATTAAATGAATTATAGATATTATTAAAATAATAAATGGTAAAATAAAATGAAAGGTATAAAATCGAGTTAAAGTTGCATTATCAACTGCAAATCCCCCTCAAATTCAATTTAATAATGTAGTTCCTAAGTAAGGAATGGCAGATAATAAATTAGTAATTACTGTTGCTCCTCAAAAAGATATTTGACCTCAAGGTAAAACATAACCTATAAATGCAGTTATTATTAATAGAAGAAGGATAATAATTCCAATTATTCATGTATAAAAGAAATTAAAAGATTCATAATAAATACCTCGCCCAATATGAAAATAAATGCAAATAAAAAAAAAAGAAGCTCCATTTGCGTGGAGAGTTCGAATTAATCATCCATAATTTACATTTCGGCAAATGTAATTTACTCTATAAAAAGCTAATTCAATATTGGCATAATAATATATTGTTAGGAATAATCCGGTAATAATTTGAATAATAAGACATAAAGCTAAAAGGGATCCAAAATTTCATCAAATTGAAATATTAGAAGGTGAAGGTAAATCAATTAAAAGATTATTTATAATTTTAATTAAAGGATGATTTTTTCGTAAAGGAATAAATTTATTTATCATTAGTTAAAGGATCGTAAAGGACCAAAAAAAATATTAGTAATTTTAATTACAGCAATTAAAGTGATAAATAAATAAATAATAATTATAGTAATTAGTATAAAAGTTTGTTTATCATATAATTTAGATAAGTTGATTTTAGATTCATTAAAAAATAAGAAATATTGATTAAAATTATTTATTTCATTATTATAGTAATCAATAAAAATAATATTTTTATATTTAATAATAGTAAAAAAAATTATTATTATTATTATTGTTAATAAAATTAAATTGAGTTTAAATTTTGTTAAAAATTTAATTATTTCATTAGATGCAATTCTTGACACATAAATAAATAAAACTAATAGTCCCCCTAAAAAAATTAAAAATAAGATATAAGAAAATCAATAAGTATTAATATATATTCCTATTAATAAAGATAGTATTATTGTTTGGCTTAAAATTAATAATCCTATTATTAAAGGATGATTAATAAAAAATATAATTAATGATAAAAAAATTATAGTAAATGAAATTAATAGTTTTAAAATATCAAAGAATATTTTAATTAAAATAATAATTTTGGAGATTATAGATAAAGATAGATCTTTTTCTTTGAAGTTTTTAAATAATTATATTATTTTTGGTTTACAAAACCAATGTTTTTTTTAAACTATAAAAACACAAATGATAAAATTTGTAATTTTTATTATATTTTTTTTAGGGAATATAATTTTTGTTAGAAAATATAAACATTTATTAATTGTATTATTAAGTTTAGAATTTATTATTTTAAGAATTTATTTTTTAATGATATATTATTTTATATTAATTTATTATGATATGTATATATTAATAGTTTTTTTAGTTTTTTCTGTTTGTGAAGGAGCTCTTGGATTATCAATTTTAGTTTCAATGATTCGGACTTATGGGAATGATTATTTTCAAAGTTATAATTTATTATGATAAAAATTTTTTTTTTTATTTTATTTATGATACCTTTATGTTTTTTAATAAATATATTTTGATTGGTCCAGTTAATATTATTTTTAACGATATTTTTATTTATAAATATTACTATAATTAGATTAAATTTTTGTAATTTAAGTTATATAATAGGGTGTGATATAATTTCTTTTGGTTTAATTATATTAAGAGTTTGAATTTGTTCTTTAATAATTATATCAAGAGAAAGGTTATTTAAGGATAATTATTATTATAATTTATTTTTAATAAATATTTTATTTTTATTAGTTATATTATTTTTAACATTTAGATCAATAAATATTTTAATATTTTATTTATTTTTTGAAGGTAGATTAATTCCTACTTTAATTTTAATTTTAGGGTGAGGGTATCAACCTGAACGTATTCAATCTGGGCTATACTTATTATTTTATACATTATTTATATCATTACCTTTATTGTTAGGTTTATTTTTTGTTTTTAATAATATTAATACTATAATAATATATTTATATAAATTTTATGAAAGAAATTCTTTTATTTTATATTTTTCAATAGTTTTAGCTTTTTTTGTTAAAATACCAATATATTTTGTTCATTTATGATTGCCTAAAGCTCATGTTGAAGCTCCTATTTCTGGGTCTATAATTTTGGCAGGGATTATATTAAAATTAGGAGGCTATGGGTTATTACGGATTATAATTATTTTTCAGAAAATAACTTTGAAAATTAGTAATTTTTGAATTGTAATTAGTCTAGTAGGGGGATTTTTTATTAGATTAAAATGTTTTTGTCAAGTAGATATAAAATCTTTAATTGCTTATTCTTCTGTTGCTCATATAGGGTTAGTAGTTGGGGGTATTATAACTATAAATTATTGGGGATTTTTAGGTTCTTATGTTTTAATAATTGGGCATGGATTATGTTCGTCAGGGATATTTTGTCTGTCAAATATTAATTATGAACGTTTAGGAAGACGAAGATTATTTATTAATAAAGGAATAATAAATTTTATACCTTTAATAAGATTATGGTGATTTTTATTTTTAATTGGGAATATAGCAGCTCCCCCAACAATAAATTTTTTAGGGGAAATTGAATTAATTAATAGAATAGTTAGTTGATCATGGTTAACTATAATTATATTAATATTAGTTTCTTTTTTTAGTGCTGGTTATAGATTGTATTTATTTTCTTATTCTCAGCATGGGGATTTTAATATAGGTTTATATAGATTTTATGTCGGAGTTTCTCGAGAATATTTATTATTATTTTTACATTGGTTGCCTTTAAATATTATTTTTTTAAAGTTTGACTATATAATTTGGTTTTACTTGGATAATTTAAATTAAAATATTGATTTGTGGGGTCAATTATATGGGCAACCATTTTAAGTAATTAAAAATAATTCAATTTATATTATTAGATTTTTTTTTTTATTAATTTTCATGCTACTTAATATAATATATTTATTTTATTTTTTAATAAAAAATTTAGTTATTTTTTTAGAGTGAGAAATTATTTCCTTTAATTCTATAAATATTGTATTTTCTATTTTATTAGATTGAATATCTTTGTTGTTTATAATATTTGTATCTTTAATTTCTGCTTCTGTTATTTATTATAGAAAAAGATATATAAGTGCTGAATTGAATTTTAATCGATTTATTATTTTAGTATTATTATTTATTTTGTCTATGATATTAATAATTTTAAGTCCGAATATTATTAGAATTTTTTTAGGTTGGGATGGTTTAGGGTTAGTTTCTTATGTATTAGTTATTTATTATCAAAATATAAAGTCTTATAATGCTGGGATATTGACAGTTCTTTCTAATCGAATTGGGGATGTAATATTATTAATAGTAATTGCTTGAATAATAAATTTTGGAAGTTGAAATTTTATTTTTTACTTGGATTTAATAAAAAGAGATTTAAGAATGCAGATTATTAGTTGTTTGATTATTTTAGGAGCAATGACAAAAAGAGCTCAAATTCCTTTTAGAGCTTGATTACCTGCTGCAATAGCAGCTCCAACACCTGTTTCTGCTTTAGTTCATTCTTCAACATTAGTAACTGCAGGGGTTTATTTGTTAATTCGTTTTAATAATTTATTATTAGGTACAGAATTTTTAAAAATATTATTATTAATTTCAGGATTAACAATATTTATAGCTGGGATTTCAGCTATTTATGAATTTGATTTAAAAAAAATTATTGCTTTATCAACTTTAAGACAGTTAGGATTAATAATAAGAATTTTAAGTATAGGATTTAGAGATTTAGCTTTTTTTCATTTGTTGACTCATGCTATATTTAAAGCTTTATTATTTATATGTGCTGGGATAATTATTCATTTATTAAATAATAATCAAGATATTCGATTTATAGGGGGTTTAAGAATGTATATTCCCATAACTTCTTTATGTTTAAATATTTCTAATTTAGCTTTATGTGGAATTCCTTTTTTAGCAGGATTTTACTCTAAGGATTTAATTTTAGAAATAGTTAGAATAAGAAATTTAAATTTAATAATTTTTTATTTATATTATTTTTCTACAGGTTTAACTATATTTTATACTATTCGTTTATTAATATACTTAATAATTAATGAGTTTAATTTATTAAGAATTTATAATTTATGAGGGGAGGATTATATTATATTAAAAAGAATATTAATTTTATTAATTATAAGAGTTATTTCTGGAAGTTTATTAAGTTGGGTAATTTTTTGTTATCCTTATATAATTTTTTTATCTTTTAGTATAAAAATAATAGTAATTTATGTTATTGTTTTAGGGGGCTTATTTGGATGATTAGTTAGATTAATAAATTTAAATTCTTGAAATAAATTTATTTTAGTTTATAAATTAAGAAGTTTTTTAAGTTTAATATGATTTATGCCAAATTTATTTACTTATGGGGTAAGATATAATTTTTTAAATTTAGGACAAAATTTAATTAAAAATATTGATTTAGGTTGAAGAGAATTATATAGTGGACAAGGTTTATATTTAATTTTTAAAAATTATTCAGTTATTTTTAATATTTTGTCAGTAAATAATTTTAAAATTTATTTATATAGATTTATTTTATGAATATTATTTTTATTTGTATATTTATTTAAAATAATTTATTTAAATAGCTTATAAATAGAGTGTAATATTGAAGATATTAAGGTGATAATTTATCTTTAAGTAAATATTTATAAAAATATAAAATTTTATTTTTACATTGAAAATGTAAAGTTTTATTATAAACTATATAAATAGAAATATCAATGATAATTATTCACTAGAAATTAAGTTAGCAGCTTAATATAATATATTTCTTAATTGGAATAATAATTCAGTTTTATCATTAACAGTGATATACCTCTTTTTTGGTTTCAATTAATAAATAAGGAGTTTTACTCTTTCTTTTAAGTCGAAATTAAATGCATTTGTGAATTGCTTCATATTTAAGAAAAATTAATTATTAATATTTTTTGATTGCAGATCAAATGTTTTTTTAAACTATTTTCCTAGTAAGTTCAATTAAGTATTTTTTGGTTTCATTCATGATAAAGTCCGATTAAAAGTACAATAATAAAGAAGATTGTTGTTTTAAATCAAATTATAATGTTAGTTAATGAAAATGTAGGAATAAAAGGGAAAATTAAAGCAATTTCTACATCAAAAATTAAAAAAATTACAGCAATTAAGAAAAAATGTAATGAAAAAGGAATTCGAGGTAAAGATTTAGGGTCAAATCCACATTCAAAGGGGGAACATTTTTCTCGGTCTAAATTTCTTTTTTTTGAAATAATTAAGGATAATAAAATAAAAATATTAGAAATAAAAAAAAAAATAAATGAAATTAAAAATATAATTTTAATTATTTATATTAAAATAATTTAAACTTTTTGATTGGAAGTCAAGTATACTAAATATATTATATAAATTATTAGTTAGCTCATCAATAAATTGAAATATATAAAAATAATCAAACTACATCTACAAAATGTCAATATCAAGCAGCTGCTTCAAATCCAAAATGATGATTTTTTGAAAAATGGTTATTTATTAAACGGATATAGCATGTAAAAAGGAAAATTGTTCCGATAATTACATGTAATCCATGGAATCCTGTAGCTAGAAAAAATGTAGACCCATAAATTCTATCTGAAATAGAAAATGGTGCTTCGAAATATTCATAAGCTTGTAAAATGGAAAAATAAAATCCTAGGATAATAGTTAGTAAAAGACTTTGGGATGTTTGGGAAAAATTATTATTTATTAATGAATGATGAGCTCAAGTGACAGTTAAACCTGAATTAATTAGGATAATAGTATTTAAAAGAGGAATTTGGAAAGGGTTAAATGGTACAATATTTATAGGAGGTCATCTAATTCCTAATTCAATATTAGGGGTTAAACTTCTGTGAAAAAAAGCTCAAAAAAAAGAAATAAAAAAAAAAATTTCAGAAATAATAAATAGAATTATTCCTCATCGTAATCCTTTTAAAACTAAAATTGTATGTTTACCTTGATATGTTCTTTCTCGACATACGTCTCGTCATCATTGAAATATTGTTAAAATAATAATAATATATCCTAATATTAGTAAATTTATGTTAAAGTTATGGAATCATTTTATTAATCCTGTAACTAAAGTTATAGATCCAATTGCTCCAGTTAAGGGTCAAGGGCTATAATCTACTAAGTGAAATGGGTGATTATGTTGATTACTTATCATTAGTTAGTTTCTCTAGAGTATAATGTTCTTAAAATAGTAATTACATAAGATTGAATAATTGCTACTGCTCTTTCTAATGTTAAAAGTAAAATTTGTACAGCAATTAAAAAAATTAATAAGTAAGTTCTTAAAATATTTCTGGAATTTCTTAAAAGAGTTAATAATAAGTGACCTGCGATTATATTAGCAGTCAGACGAATTGCTAATGTTCCTGGTCGAATGATATTTCTAATAGTTTCAATTAAAACTATAAAAGGTATAAGAATTTTTGGAGTTCCTTGAGGAATTATATGAATAAATATATGTTTGGTATTATTAATTCACCCAAATAACATAAATCTTAATCAAAAAGAAATTGATAAAGTTAAAGAAATTGTTAAGTGTCTTGTTCTAGTAAAAATATAAGGAAATAATCCTAAAAAATTATTAAATAAAATAAAAGAAAATAATGAAATAAAAATAAATGTTGATCCTTTATTATTTTTAATATTTAATAAAATTTTAAATTCATTGTGAAGTTTTATAGTAATAAATTTTCATAAAATAAAATGTCGGTTAGGGATTAATCAGAATGAAAAGGGGGAAAATATTAATCCTATAAATGTTCTTATTCAATTGAGTGATAAGTTAAAAATATTTGTTGAAGGATCAAAAATAGAGAATAAATTATTTATCATTTTCAGCAAATATTTTTGTTAAATTTTAAATTTTTATTATGTTTAAAATTAATATTAAAAAAAATATAATAATTTATAATATTGTATAATATAAAAATTAATAAAAAAAATAAAAATAAAAATATTCAATTAATAGGTATTATTTGTGGGATAAAAGAATATTATTAAAATAATAATTTAAGTTTGACATACTTACGTTATAAGTTTAACTAATTCTTTCATTAGAAGTAAATGCTAATTTACTATAAAATGGTTTAAGAGACCAGTACTTGCTTTCAGACATCTAATGATGAATAATTATTAATTCAGTTAATAAAATTTTTTATTGAAATACTTTCAATAACAATTGGTATAAAACTATGATTAGCCCCACAAATTTCTGAGCATTGACCAAAAAATAATCCTGGCCGATTAATAAAAATATTAGTTTGATTTAATCGGCCAGGATTAGCATCAACTTTTACTCCTAAAGAAGGGATAGTTCAAGAATGAATTACATCTGTAGAAGTAATTAAAATTCGAATTTGATTATTTATAGGTAGAATAATTCGATTGTCAACATCTAAAAGTCGAAAATTATTTAAATCATTGGAATTATTTATTATATATGAGTCAAATTCAATATTATTGAAATCAGAATATTGATAATTTCAATATCATTGATGACCAATAGATTTTAAAGTGATTAAAGGATTATTTAATTCATCTAAAAGATAAAGTAATCGTAAAGAAGGTAATGCAATAAAAATTAAAGTAATAGCTGGAAGAATAGTTCAAATAAGTTCAATTATTTGTTCTTCTAGAAGAAATCGATTAATAAATTTATTAAAAAATAAATTTATTATTAAATAAATAACTAAAATAGTAATTATTAATAAAATGATTAAAGTGTGATCATGGAAAAAAATTATTTGTTCTATTAAAGGGGAGGCTCTGTTTTGAAGGTTTAGATTTGATCAAGTTGCTATTTCTAAAAAAAGGAAATCCTTTATGAATGGGGTTTAAATCCATTACATATTATCTGCCATATTAGAAAATACTTATAATAGGTAATTCATTATATGAATGTTCTTGGGGTGGGAGATTTTGGTATCATTCTATTGAGGAGGGTATATTTAAAGGGAATAAAACTATTCGGGGATTAATCATTGATTCCCAAATGATTATTATTATAATAATTGTTGCGATTAAAGAAATGTATGATCCTAAGGAAGAAATAATATTTCAAGATAAATAATTGTTAGGGTAATCAGAGTATCGACGAGGTATTCCAGCTAATCCTAAAAAATGTTGAGGGAAAAAAGTTAAATTAACTCCTAAAAATATAATGATAAATTGAATTTTTAAATAATAGTTATTTAAAGTTAATCCGGTAAATAAAGGATATCAATGAATAAATCCTCCAAAAATAGCGAATACAGCTCCTATAGATAAAACATAGTGGAAATGAGCAACAACATAATAAGTATCATGGAGAATAATATCGATAGAAGAATTAGCTAAAATTACTCCTGTTAATCCCCCTACAGTAAATAGAAACACAAATCCTAAGCTTCATAATATAGATGGGTTATAATTAATTTGTGTTCCGTATAAAGTTGCTAATCAGCTAAAAATTTTAATTCCTGTAGGCACAGCAATAATTATAGTTGCGGAAGTGAAATATGCTCGAGTATCAATATCTATACCTACTGTAAACATATGATGAGCTCATACAATAAACCCTAATAATCCAATTGCTATTATTGCATAAATTATTCCTAAAGAACCGAATGTTTCTTTTTTTCCTCTTTCTTGTGAAATTATATGGGAAATTATTCCAAATCCAGGTAAAATTAAAATATAGACTTCTGGATGTCCAAAAAATCAAAATAAATGTTGATAAAGAATAGGATCTCCTCCTCCTGCAGGGTCGAAGAATGATGTATTTAAATTTCGGTCAGTTAATAATATAGTAATTGCTCCAGCTAGCACTGGTAATGATAGTAATAATAATAAAGCTGTGATTCCTACAGCTCAAACGAAAAGAGGCATTTGGTCAAATGATATATTATTAATTCGTATATTAATAATAGTTGTAATAAAATTAATAGCTCCTAAAATTGAGGAAATACCAGCTAAGTGGAGAGAAAAAATAGCTAAATCTACAGAGGAGCCTCCATGAGCAATATTAGAGGAAAGAGGGGGGTATACTGTTCATCCTGTTCCAGCTCCATTTTCTACAATTCTTCTTGAGATAAGTAAAGTTAAAGAAGGAGGTAAGAGTCAAAATCTTATATTATTTATACGAGGGAAAGCTATATCTGGGGCACCAAGTATTAAAGGAACAAGTCAATTTCCAAATCCTCCAATTATAATTGGTATTACTATAAAAAAAATTATAATAAAAGCATGAGCTGTAACAATAGTATTATAAATTTGATCATCTCCAATTAAAGATCCAGGGTTTCCTAATTCAGTCCGAATTAATAATCTTAATGATGTGCCAATTATTCCTGATCAAATTCCGAAAATAAAATATAAGGTTCCAATATCTTTATGATTAGTGGAATAAAGTCATTTTTGCGTTAATGAAATGGCTGAGTTATTTAAGCGATAAATTGTAAATTTATTTACGGGAGGTTCTCTTTTATTAGTCTTATATTCATAAATGATATAAAATTGCAAATTTTAAGGTGTAAGATTACTAAGGCTTAAAGAATTTGCTTTATTTATAATTTTGAAGATTATTAGTTTAATTAACTTAAAACCTTATAAAAATATAAAAGTATTAAGAATTAAACCTCTTAAAGAAATTAAAGAAAAAAAATTAACAAATAAAAAAAAATTATTTTTAATTTTAATTTTAAATCATTTTAATTTAAAAAAATTTAATATTAAAGAAAGATAAATAATTCGAATGTAAAAAAATAATATGAGAAGACTAGATATTATAAATATAAAAGAAATTATATATATATTATTAAAAATTAAAAAGTTAATAATGATTCATTTTGGAAAAAATCCTAAGAATGGGGGTAATCCTCCTAAGGAAAAGAAATTAATAAATAAAGAAACTTTAATAAAAGGAATTAAATTAAAATTAATAATTTGATTTATATAAAAAATATTTAATATTGAAAATAAAAAACATAAAATCAAATTTATTAATGAGTATAGTATAAAATATATTAATCAGATATTTTCACTAATTATTAAACTAGCCATTAATCATCCTAAATTATTAATTGATGAGAAAGCCATTATTTTTCGAATTGAAGTTTGATTAAACCCTCCAATAGCTCCAGTAACTACATTTAAAATTATAATTATTATAATAAAATTATTATTTATATAATATGAAATTAAAATTATAGGGGAGATTTTTTGTCATGTTATAATAATAAAACAATTTAATCATCTTAAACCTTCTATAATATTTGGGAATCAAAAAAAAAAGGGGGAGGATCCTATTTTTATTAAAAGAGATGAATTAATTATGATAGAAACATAATTATTTATATTAAAGTTTTTAAATAAAATTATTATCAATAAAATTGAAAATAAAAAATTGATAGAGGCAATGGATTGAGTAAGAAAATATTTTAAGGATGCTTCTGTTGATAATAGGTTTTTGGGGGAAGAAATTAGGGGGATAAATCTTAAAAGATTAATTTCTAAACCGATTCAACATCCTAGTCAAGAATTTGAAGAAATTGAAATTAAAGTTCTAAAAAATACTATAAAAGTAAAAAATATTTTATTAGAATTAATAAAAAAAATTTAAAATAATAAAATTATGAGAGAAATTTCAATTCTTTATAAAGTATATTTTAGTGTAGGGGGCACAATAATTTTTGATATTATTAGATTTAGTTTAATTCTAAAAAGTATAATAAAGGTAAAAAATTACATAATTTATCCTATCAGAATAATCCTTTAATCAGGCACTTTATTAAGAAAAAGGTATCTTTATATTTGAGGTATGAGCCCAAAAGCTTAACTTAGCTTATTCTTAA